ATGGCAGTTCCAAAAAAACGTACTTCTATGTCAAAAAAACGTATTCGTAGAAATATTTGGAAGAAAAAAGGATATTTAGTTGCAGTAAAAACTTTTTCTTTAGCGAAATCGGTTTCCACCGGGCATTCAAAAAGTTTTTTTGTGCGACAAACAAATAATAAAGTCTTAGAATAATCTCAATTGATATAGCCTAAAGAACCCCAAATTTTGTAAGATGAATGTTAACTAATGTATTTTTCTGTATTAAATTTCTCAATATTACTTAGAACTCACTGCTGTGATATATAGAATAAGAGTTTTTTGTATATTGGGTTCTAAGTATTATTTTTTTCCCTATCACAATTGTACTTTTCACAATAGAAAAGTACAATTGTGATAGAGATTGAAACTCTTTTGTTATATGCCTATCCCAAAACTTAATTGGTTTTGTAAATGGTATTATAAATTAAAAATTATATGCGCAATAAAGAATATTAATACTTTAATTTAAATATACTAAGGTATCGAAATCATTAGAAAAATAACAAATTTTTTGTATTTAATGATGAAATTGTGATAGATATGAAATCCTAGTTATTTGATTTTGTTCATTGAAAAAAAAACTCAATCTTTTTCATTTGAATCCATGAAATCGGATAAATGAAAAACAAATCATAAAAAAATTGAGAAAAAAAGACAATTCTTAGTTTTATACCTCAACCGAGAAAAAACTATGGAGTTCCAACTGTTTGGAGAAAACTTAGTTTCTAGTACATGAAAGTTGATTGTTAAAAAACCCACGACGATACTACCTAGGTAGGTATTTTATTGAAGATTCAAATATTTAAACCACAAACCAGTCTTTATTCATTGATTCTAATTAATGTTTCCTAAACTATATTGAATCCTTGAATCTCGACGATTCAACATGAATTGACTATTATTATTTCAAGTAAGCCGCCGTGGTGAAATCGGTAGACACGCTGCTCTTAGGAAGCAGTGCTAAAGCATCTCGGTTCGAGTCCGAGTGGCGGCATCTTCTAAAAGAGATACAATAGATCCTAAAATGTATTCAATTCGCGATTTCCAATTCTGTAATGGGACCCCTTTTATGATATTTGTGACTTTAGAACATATATTAACTCATATCTCTTTTTCGATCATTTCAATTGTGATTATGATTCATTTGATGACCTTATTAGTCCACAAAATTGTAGGATTACGTGATTCATCAGAAAAAGGGATGATAGCTACCTTTTTCTCTATAACAGGATTATTAATTTCTCGTTGGATTTCTTCGGGACATTTTCCATTAAGTAATTTATACGAGTCATTAATCTTCCTTTCGTGTAGTTTCTTCATTATTCATATGATTCCCAAGATACGTAACCTTAAAAACGATTTAAGCACAATAATTGCACCAAGTACCATTTTTACTCAAGGCTTTGCCATGTCGGGTCTTTCAACTGAAATGCATCAATCCACAATATTAGTACCTGCTCTACAATCTCAGTGGTTAATGATGCACGTAAGTATGATGTTATTGAGCTATGCAGCTCTTTTATGCGGATCATTATTATCAGTCGCTCTTCTAGTCATTACATTTCGAAAAAACATCAAAATTTTTTGTAAAAGCTATAATTTATTAATTAAGTCATTTTTCTTTGGTGAGATTGAATATTTGAATGAAAAAAGAAGTGTTTTTAAAAACACTTCTTTTCCTTCATTTCAAAATTATTACAAATATCAATTAACTGAGCGTTTGGATTATTGGAGTTATCGTGTCATTAGTCTAGGGTTTACCTTTTTAACCATAGGTATTCTTTGTGGAGCAGTATGGGCTAATGAGGCATGGGGATCCTATTGGAATTGGGACCCCAAGGAAACTTGGGCATTTATTACTTGGACCATATTCGCGATTTATTTACATACTAGAACAAATATAAATTGGAAAGGTACGAATTCGGCACTTGTAGCTTCTATAGGATTTATTATAATTTGGATATGCTATTTTGGGATCAATCTATTAGGAATAGGTCTACATAGTTATGGTTCATTCACATAAACATCTAATTGAATAAACTACATGAAGAATACATAAGATAAAAACATCATCCCATATATAACGAAAGTTTGTTTTTATGAGTTTTTGAGAACCGTTTGAATCAAGGAATCATTCAAATTTAAATGGTTCTCAAAAACTCGAGATGTATCTAATTACAATTCTTATTCATTTTATTTCTTTTTTCATTATACAGTACAGCAAACGATTTTCAAAATATTAAATTCAAAGAATTATAAGACTTTCCTTCCGTTTCATTAATGAAACACTATCTATGATAATAATTGGATAAGATAGCGTGTACCTTGTCAACTGATAACGAGAGAACAAAATCGGGATAAATACCAATACTTATTACGGGTAGAAAGATACAGATTGAAAGAAATAGTTCTCGTAGTCCAGAATCCCAAAAATTAGAGTTTGGAATATTAAATAACTTGTATCCATAAAACATCTGACGTAACATAGATAATAAATAAATAGGAGTTAATATCATTCCAATTGCCATTACAAAAGTAATTAGCATTTTTGACATTAAAAGATATTTTGTACTAGTAATTAGTCCAAAAAATACTAAAAATTCCGCAACAAAACCACTCATTCCTGGCAATGCAAGAGAAGCCATCGAGAAGCTACTGAACATGGTAAATGTTTTTGGCATTGGGATAGATATCCCTCCCATTTCTTCGAGATAAACAAGACGTGTTCTATCACAACTCGTTCCCGCCAAGAAAAAAAGTGCAGCACCAATAAATCCATGAGAGAGCATTTGTAAAATAGCTCCATTGAGTCCCATGTCGGTTATAGAACCAATTCCTATAATTGTGAAACCCATGTGAGATACAGAGGAATAGGCTATTCTCTTTTTTAAATTACGTTGACCAAGAGAAGTTGAAGCTGCATAGATTATTTGCATTGTTCCTATTATCACCAACCAAGGAGAAAATATAGAATGAGCGTGGGGTAGTAATTCCATATTGATCCGAATCAATCCATATGCGCCCATTTTTAATAGGATTCCAGCTAAAAGCATACATGTACTGTAATGTGCTTCTCCATGGGTATCAGGTAACCATGTATGTAGGGGTATAATCGGCAATTTGACAGCATAAGCAATAAGGAAGCCAAAATAGAATATTATTTCCAATGCCACAGGATATGATTGATTAATTAATCTTTCAAAATCTAATGTTGGTTCATTGGAACCATATAAACCCATACCTAGAACTCCTATTAAGAAAAAAATGGAACCCCCTGCAGTGTACAAAATAAACTTTGTAGCCGAGTAGAGACGTTTCTTTCCCCCCCACATGGATAAAAGTAAGTAAACAGGAATTAATTCTAACTCCCACATGATGAAAAAAAGTAAAAAGTCTCGGGAGGAAAATAATCCTATTTGACCGCTGTACATTGCTAGCATCAGGAAATAGAACAACCGCGAATTTCGAGTAATTGGCCAAGCTGCTAAAGTTGCTAAAGTAGTGATAAATCCTGTCAGTAAAATGGGTCCTATGGAAAGCCCATCGATTCCTAGTCTCCAGTGGAAATCAAAAACATCTATCCATTTAGAATCTTCCTTCAATTGCATTAATGGATCATCCAATTGGAAATGATAACAGAATGCATAAGTCGTTAGAAGGAGTTCTAATAAGCATATACATATAGTATACCACCTAAACATCTTATTCCCTCTATGAGGGAATAAGAAAATTGAGGAACCCGCGAATATCGGTAAAACAACAAGTATTGTTAACCAAGGAAAATAACTCGTGATAAAGACAAGATACATTTTGACCAGAGAAGCCCGTCCTCAAAATAATATATTTTGTCGAGCACGGGCTTTTGTCGGTAAAGAGGAATCACAAATGATTCAAGTGGAGTTTTTTGTAATGTATCAATAAGATAGAGCCATGCTGCGAGTTGTTTCAGGCCCTAAATAAACACGGACACTCAAAAAATCTGTTGGGCAGGCAGATTCACATCTCTTACAACCTACACAGTCCTCGGTTCTTGGCGCGGAAGCTATTTGCTTGGCTTTACATCCGTCCCAAGGTATCATTTCCAATACATCTGTGGGGCAAGCTCGTACACATTGAGTACACCCTATACATGTATCATAAATTTTTACTGAATGTGACATTGGATCTATAAATTACAGTTTTGAACATAAAAGATTTTCGATCTGGTCAAATCAAATTAGTAGTAAATGAATCATATATTATATATTGTAATATTGTAGACACCAGACGAAACAGTGGTTTATTAAAAACAATCAATATATTTCTTAAATCAATCTGTTTATGAGAAAAGGTCAAGACACTTTGATTTTCGTTTCAACAATTATGATGATACGAGTTACACATGCGAATTAAAATTAATTGGCCAACAAATTGGTCATCATTATTTCAATATAAATATAAAAATACTATTTTTTATTGAATTGCATTCAAATTCAATAAAAAATAGTATTTCAATTCTATTAAATATTTTTATGTGTCTTTATTTAAATTATCTATGATGATTATCACTAATTATTCAACAAATTCGATTGATTAATACGAGTTGATTTTCTGTTACGATGTATCGACGAAACAATAGCAAGTCCAATAGCTGCTTCAGCAGCTGCAATGGCTATAACAAAGATTGAGAAAATGTCTCCTTTTAATTGGCGACTATCAAATATATCAGAAAATGTTACAAGATTGATATTAACCGAATTTAGTATAAGCTCAAGACACATAAGCGCTCTAACCATGTTTCGACTTGTGATCAATCCATAGATACCGATAGAAAATAAATAAACACTCAAGAAAAGGACATGCTCAAACATCATTGACTAACTCCTTATCAATCTCGATTCGTTTCAATATGAATAACAATTCAACCGATTCAATTGATTAGAATAGAACAATTACACAACAAAAGAAGATATTGACGGTAGATAGATTTAACTAAAAATTTCTATTTATTTATTTAGAATTTAGTTAGAATTCTAAGAATTGGGAATCATTTTAAGTTAAGTATTTTTATTGCTTATTGTCGAGCCATAGTAATTGCACCTATCAAGGAAACTAAAAGAATTATTGAAATGAGTTCAAACGGAAGATAAAAATCTGTTGATAAATGAATCCCAATTTGTTGAACGTTATTTATTAGGTCCTGTTCCATAATCTGGTTTGACCTTGTAGTCCAAATAATTCCGTACCATGACGTATCTGGGATAGTAGTAATTAGTGAAAAAAGAATAGTTGTACAAACCATCAAAGTGACCCCATCTCCAATGGTCCAAAAATAGGAATTATTGGAATATCCTGAACCATTCATGAACATTACAGCAAATATGATCAAGATATTTATGGCTCCCACATAAATAAGGAGCTGTGCGGCAGCTACAAAATAGGAGTTTGATGAAATATAGAATAAGGATATACAAACAAGAACCAATCCCAATGAAAAGGCAGAATAAATTGGATTGGTAAATAATACTACCCCCAGACCCCCTAATACAAGAATTGACCCCAGAAATACAACAAGAATATCATGTATTGGTCCAGGTAAACCCATTATGTATAAAATACAAAATAAATAACTTTAACTATTTCATGACCTTACTTTAACTTTACTAAATAAATGGTCCAGGAAAGGAAAAGGGGTTACCCTATTTTTGTTTTCTTGTATATAATAATGTATATGATACATTTATAATTGAATTGAATTTGAATATGGATTAATGTAGATATAGATAAAATTATTGGGCCAACCTTACTTTATTTATATTTATCCGAAAGAAAAAAAAGAAAAAAGTAGTTGAAATTTGCTATTTTGAAATCATCACTAAAAATATATTTTTAGTTTAAATCAAAGAGTGATTCTCAACAATCATTAGTTTTTATTTGTAGTTACTGACTACCCAAAATAAAAAGCTTGGATCCTTTATATCAAAACAAAATCTTAGTAATCGGTAATTGTTCTTGAATCAAAGGGTTTATCTTTGTCTATTTTTATTTGAGTCGAATTCATAACTGTTTGAATTGTGTAATCTCCAATTATTGAGATTGGTAATCGACCCAAAGCAATTTGATTATAATTCAATTCGTGACGATCATAAGTAGAAAGTTCATATTCTTCAGTCATTGATAAACAATTTGTTGGACAATACTCGACACAGTTACCACAAAATATACAAACCCCGAAATCTATACTATAATTAAGTAATTGTTTCTTTTTAATATCTCTTTCAAATCTCCAATCAACAACGGGTAGATCTATCGGGCATACACGAACACATACTTCACAAGCAATACATTTATCAAATTCAAAGTGGATTCGACCCCGGAAACGCTCTGATGTGATCGATTTTTCATAAGGATATTGAATAGTTACAGGTAAACGATTTGTGTGGGATAAGGTAATTATGAAACTTTGACCAATGTACCTTGCAGCTCGTATTGTTTGTTGACCATAATTCATGGACCCAATTACCATAGGGAACATATTGTAGATATACATGAAAAATTTGACGTTTCTTTCTCTTGTTTGATAGAGATTATGAATCTAAAATAGTGTTATCGTATTCTCTTATTTATAATGAAACAAGTTGGGAAGAAGTTGTTAATAACAGATTACCTAGAGAAATAGGTAAAAGAAATTTCCATCCAAGATTTAATAACTGGTCCATTCTCATTCTAGGTAAAGTCCATCTTGTTGTGATAGAAATGAAGAGAAACAAATAAGCTTTAGTTAATGTAATAAGGATACCCATTGTTATTCCAAAAATGCCGGCGATTTTTTTTATTCCGAAAAGCTCAGAAATGGATATATACGGAATAGGTAAATTCCACCCACCTAAGTAAAGAACTGTTACAAATAATGAAGAAACTAATAAATTTAGGTAAGAAGCAAGATAAAATAAACCATATTTGATACCCGAATACTCGGTTTGATAACCTGCTACTAATTCCTCCTCCGCTTCTGGTAAATCAAAGGGCAATCTCTCACATTCGGCTAGAGAAGAAATTAGAAAAACAATAAATCCTATAGGCTGACGCCACAGATTCCACCCCCAAAAACCATATTTTGACTGTGCTTCAACTATATCAACTGTACTTGAACTGTTAGATAATCATAGTCGATAATAACATCACTGTTCCCATCGCTATTTCAAAACCGTACGTGAGACCTCAGCTTCATACGGCTCCTCGATGGCCACAAAAAAAATGTAAGGACGGGTTCGGTATTATCACCATCTTTGGATGGATAGAATAAAGATACATCGGAAAGTCCCAAATTAGACCAATGGAATTCTGTCTGCTAGAATAATAAAAAAAGTGCTTCCGAATTGATCTCATCCTTTACAATAAAAATTTCTCTTTGTTCGGTAATAACTTAATATTTCAATAAAATACTCCTTATATCAATCAATATAAAATAAAAAGAATTAGTCATTAGTTCATGAATCGTGATAAGAATTCGATATGTATGAATATGGATAGAGAAAAGAATAAATAGGGATCCCCTTTTTTTATTATTCATTCAATTACTGCATTCCATTTCTTTTTTCCTGTTCTTCTGTCTCAGAGGAGGATACTCAAAAATAAAATAAAGAATTAATTCGTTCTTGATAGTCATTTCTTTAACCAGTGAATAGGAGCATACTCTAGATCGGAATCGTAGGGAAGTACTACTTGATCATTTCTACCAATTTCAAGTCCTTATTATGATTCGTTTTATGAAGAAATACCTCTTTTTTGATACCTTACATTATCTCCATTACTAATCCTTTGTGTACCTTGGTGTTCCTAACCGTCCACTGACTTTTGATTGATCCCCGGTATAGTAATACATATGAGACAGTAGTAGAAACTCCATACAGTTGATCTTTTGTTTGCGCCCGCTTCAAGATATGATGACTAATCAAAAAATCTTAATCTTGGGGTAAGCAGTTTACACTGCTTATTTTTACTTCAACTTTATTCTTGTACATAGGGAATGAGATTGTTTCTTCTTACTACAAATTTGGAAGCTGTTTAGTTTCACTCATATAACTATCTGGTTTAACTCATCAACCCGAATGCTGAATAAAAAAAAAAAAAATGAAAACATCTATTCAATACATTGAACCTCTTTCTTTTTTCTTTTATTTCTAGAAGAGAGGTTCAAAGTTCATATTCCAACGAATCACACGTAGAGATATTGATAACACACATAGAGTTAATGGTATTTCATAACTAATAGATTGAGCAGCAGCTCGTAGACCACCTAAAAAGGAATATTTATTATTCGATCCATATCCTGACATAAGAAGCCCAATAGGAGCAATACTAGAAATGGCGATCCATAAAAAAACACCTATACTGAGATCGGCTAAAACAAGACGATACCCAAAAGGAATTACTAAATAACTTAGTAGAATTGATATAACCGCTATAGACGGTCCCACACTAAACAAACGAATATCTCCTCGAGATGGGAGGAGGTCCTCTTTAAAAAGTAGTTTAGTCCCATCCGCTATAGCTTGAAGAATTCCCAACGGGCCAGCATATTCAGGCCCAATACGTTGTTGTATCGCTGCAGATATTTCTCTTTCTAACCACACAATTACTAGTACCCCCATTGTTATTCCCAATATAAGGGATAAAATGGGTACAATCCATATTAGTCCATACACTTCTTTTAAAAATTCCGATGTAGAAAAAGAATTGATAGTTTGTACTTCTGTCGTATCAATTATCATTTCAACGATCAACTTCTCCCATAATGATATCTATACTACCCAATATCGTCATGATATCAGCCAATTTCATTCTTTTAACTAGCTGAGGAAGAATTTGCAAATTGATAAAACCGGGTGGACGAATTTTCCATCTCCAGGGGAAAACACTATTATCTCCTATCAAATAAATTCCCAATTCTCCTTTTGGGGCTTCCACTCTCACATAAAGTTCTTGTTTCGACAATTCTAAATTGGGTGAAGGTTTTTTACTAATAAATCTATATTCAAAATCATTCCATTCGGAATTCTTTGCTCTATCAAAGCGTCGTACTTCTAAATTTTCATAAGGTCCTCCAGGAATTCCTTCTAGAGCCTGTTGAATAATTTTTATGGATTCCTTCATTTCACCGATTCGTACTAAATAACGAGCTAATGAATCTCCTTCTTTTTGCCATTGGACTTCCCAATCGAATTCATTGTAACACTCATAATGATCAACTTTACGAAGATCCCATTGGATTCCAGAAGCTCGTAACATCGGTCCTGATAAACCCCAATTTACAGCTTCTTCTCCACCAATAATGCCCACTCCTTCAACTCGTTCCAAAAAAATGGGATTCCACGTAATAAGTTTTTGATATTCAACAACTCCTGTTAAAGAATAATCGCAGAAATCCAAACATTTATCTATCCATCCATAAGGTAGATCAGCAGCTACTCCTCCAATACGGAAATAATTATGCATCATTCGCATACCTGTGGCGGCTTCGAATAGATCATATATCAATTCCCTTTCTCTGAAAATATAGAAAAAGGGAGTCTGTGCACCGATATCCGCCATAAAAGGTCCAAGCCATAACAAATGAGAAGCTATACGGCTCAATTCCAGCATAATTACTCTGATATAGCTAGCTCTTTGAGGTACTTGAACATTTTCCAATTGTTCTGGCGCATTTACGGTTATTGCCTCTGTGAACATAGTAGCTAAATAATCCCATCGTGTTACATAAGGTAGATATTGTATAATTGTTCGATTTTCCGCTATCTTTTCCATTCCTCTGTGTAAATAGCCCAATATGGGCTCACAGTCAATAACATCTTCACCATCGAGAGTAACGATTAGTCGGAGAACACCATGCATTGATGGGTGGTGAGGCCCCATATTGACTATCATGAGATCTTTTCTTGTAACCGGTACTGTCATATCTTTTCTTCCTTAATTCATTATTCCATGAATTCCTCAAAACGAGACTCATCAAAACAAAAAATGGAATACTACTAAAAAATTCAAACGATTAAATTAACGAGTTTTTGGCTCTCGAATATCCAACTGACCAATTAATTTCTTATAACGTACTCTATTTTTCTTTGACAAATAAGCCAGCAACCGTTGACGTTTTCCTAGAATTTTTCGTAGACCCCTTTGTGATAAAAAATCTTTTTTGTGCAATTCCAAATGTGAAGTAAGTCTCCGTATCTTATTGGTGAAACTGAATACTTGAAATTCAACAGAACCTTTGTTTTCTTCTTTTTCTTCTTGTGGAATAATGGAAATGAATGAATTTTTGACCATAAAAAATTTTTCTATCCTTTTTCTTTCTTTTTCATGGATTTTTCCGATCAGGAAAAATAATAATAAAAAAAAAAAAAAGAATTATGCCGGTTATTTTAATCTAGTACACACATCTAGTACACACAAAAATTTGGATTTATTCATATACTACTTCTTTATTTTATCCAAATCAAATTTTCAATTTGATTTGGATAGAAAGGGATAATATGTTTCCCCATTAACGAAAGAAAAGAATTTATTTCTATCTAAAAGGATTCCCCTAATTTATTTATTCCTATATCCAATTGAATGGATACACCATTAAATCTGTATCATTTACCAAAATATAACATAGCATATGCATACATCTTTCGGCTTTCATATACCGAAAATGTCACGGAATATAGATATATATATATATGATATAGGAAATATACTATTAAATTAAATAATTCTAAATCGTGGATACATATGTATCCTTGACATACTGAAACGACTGCCATTATTGGTATCAAACCAATAGCGATTCATACAAGCTAAATCTTCTAATCGGTAATTGGGCCAAAGAACAAATTTGCATTTAATGAATTTATTTGTATCCGTATTAAGATGCTTGTCCTCATCCAAAAATTTTCCAGAGTTTCTTATGTTGTTTTCATTGCAAAATATAGGATTACGTGATTCATCAGAAAATGGATTTCTATTTCTATCCGTAACATTCCAATTATGGGAATTGAAACAAATTAAAATTCTCAATTCTCTGCGACGTCTAGGAGATAGAATATTTTCGGGAACAAGGAAATCATAATAATTTGTGTCCCCATTCACAAGCATATTCCCATATCGTACAATGGGTTTATCCAAATTCCTCTTATCAATATAACTTTTTTTTATGCATTTTCTATTAGTTTGGTGTTTATTGTTCTCGACCAATGAAATACTTATAGTTTGATATATAATCAATTTTCCATCCCTTTTTATAGATAGACGAATTGGTTCGATAATTAATATTCCTTTTTTTATCAATTCTGTAAGAGCTAGATCTTTCTGAATTAGCATTACATCCAGATGCATCTCTCCTCTTTGAATCGAGGATATAGCAATTTCTTTTGGATTTATCAGTCTAAGTAAGAGACAATATACCTTGATATTATTGATCATTCTTTGGTTCAAGGAGTCATCCCATTTTAATTGAAAAAGGAAATATTTTTTCAGGAAGAAATCTAGTTCTGCTTTCTTGTTTTTCTTGGATTGTTTTTTCTTCTTACCTTTTTTAATGGTAATGTCTGATCTCGCATAATTCTCTTCAATATCTTTTTTTTTGTTTTCTTTTCGTAGATCTGATACAAGATTTACTTGGTCCTGTTGCTCATTTTTTTGTTGGTTGGAATTTTCTAATTTAAGATATTTTTTTTGATTTATATTGATGTTTTTATTTTGACTTTTATTTTTATAAAAATAAAAGTCAAAAAGAAGTAATTTGATTGGTATAATCCATGGTTTAATCTTATATGCATCAAAAAGTAAGACAAATTCTGGGAAGAACCAAGATTCTAGATTTGATATGGTATGATAAACTCTTTCTTGATTCATTCCCATCCAATTAAAAAAAATACTTTTTTGATTGGATGGGTTGATTTCTTGATGAATCATAAGAGAAAAAATATCTTTTTTTTTCAATTTGTTGTTGATTTTTTTTTCAGTCTTAGTATTTTTATCAATTTTGGTACCGATATGTGTATTGGTCCAGGTCTCAATATTGATATTTTTTCTAAGACAAAAGTGGAGAATTCGACAATCAAAATATTTTCTATCTAGATTTTTATGCGTATCAATAATATATCCTTCTTCTAGATAATCACTAATAGCTGTACTTACCAATACATAAAATGATTCGGATTTTGGTTTATTGAAATTATATGGAATTTTTTGAACCTCGTTTACTTGTAATCTTGACCCATAAATATCAAAATCCTCCTTATCCCCATAGTTCATATATTTATGTGATAAAAGATCATATCTGTAGTGTTTTTTCCATTTTTCTTTTTGATTTGTCAATGAATCCGCTGCATAGTAATTTTGTTTCACGTAATGAATTAATTGGTCTTTTTCTTTTTTATATGAATCCACTTTAATTGAGTCCTTATTTTGAATCCTATAACGTTGATTGATTCTATTTCGCCATTTTTGCGGTACTAACCGCGACCATTTGGTTTGAGATAAATTGTATTGATAATGCCCCTTTAACCAGTTTTTCCATTCAATCATTCCAGACTTATGAATTTTCTTATGTCTTGAATTGTAATCAAATATTCCTCGTGTCATACAATAATCCTTGATTTTATCCTTAATAAAAGGATAAGTCCCCTGATATTGAAGTAGAGATTTCAATTGATACTTGTTAAGTAATTGGGTTTGTGATAATTTGTAAAATACATATGCTTGGGACAAGGAGGATAAGTCATAATACATTTTTGTACTATTACTAATATTAGTATTCGAAAAGGACTTTTTTATAGTGGAAAAAAAGTTCATTGTATTTTGATCTCTTTCATCAATTCCTTCCTGATTTGTTTGATCGTTGTAAACGGATTTATTGATTATTCTTTTTGTTGATTCAAAGAAAGGTTGGAAATAGATCCTGTGAATGGTAATCATACATAGCAAGATATCTATATATATATTTTCAATCAGAGATTTCATAAAATAATGTGATTTACGTATTAATCGTATATTTATTCTTTGGAATATCTGCCAAATATGTTTCTGTGATTTTGATCTTTTATCAGCACAAGTTAGAATTATTTTTTTCTTGTCTTTTGTGATTCGTTCTATTTGATTCCTGATTGTGATTGTTTTATCAGAAAGATCTTTCATCTTTTTTTCTATGAGTGAATAATTTGTCCAATTCATGGATTGGATTTGAATGGTTGATTTGTGAATAATCTTATTATTTATTTCGGAATCTTTTCCATTTTCAGCCGTTTCATATACTTTCACCTTGCTCAATTCAAATAAGAATATTAGGTTTACTTTTTGAATTTCCTTCATTATTCGTTTTAGAACTAGAAGTATTTTAATGATCCATCTTGTTTTTTCTTTTGAAACTTTTAGAAGTATAAAGAAATCCTTTTTAACTTTTCTAACTTTTTTTTGGAGTTCTTTATAAATGGGTTCAAAAAAGGAAGGTCGTTTTCGGGGATTCCCAAAAGGGAATTCCGCTTCCATTCCCCAAACCGTTAAAAAACAAAAATTGTCTTTTTTTCCTTTTTTTTTTATTTGATCCCTAGGATGAGATCGTATTTTAGATCTTCGCCAAGGTTTCAAACAGAAAGGAAATAGAATCTTTATCTGAATACCGTCTGTTAACCAATCTTTGGGAAATTCTGTTTCTGATAATTGAACACCATTATAAGTGCATTTAACATGCATTTCTCTATTCCACTCCTTCAAATCCTCATACCATTCGGGGAATTGGAATAATAACATACGGCCAATATTTTTAGCAATTATCAATGAAGGCAATACAATGTATTTTCTAAGAAAAGATTGGGTTACTAACATCAAACCTCTTATTGCTTGAGCAAATATAATGCTATCCCAAGTTTCTGATATTACTATACGTTCATTTTCCTCTTTTTTTTCTTCGTTTTTTTTCTCTTTTTCCCTTGTCTCTTCCTCCTCAAAATATAAATGTGAAATTTTCAATTCTGGTTCTCTCCCCACCAAATTCCTAAAAATGAGATTCATCATTTCAGAGATATAAAAAGAAGAAAAAAAAGATGTTTTGTCTATTCGATCCAAAAAAAGCGGAGAATGCACATTTGCTTGAAACATTTCCCAAATAACCGTTTTACGTCTTTGAGCACGCATGGATCCTTTGATTATATCCCGACGAAAATCCGATTGTTGCGAGTAACGTATCAAAGCCACCTCTTCTGCTTGATCACTATTATTAGTATTATTTGTAGTTGTAATAGGGTTGGTATTCTGATTGTTATCAGTATAAATTACTACGCGTTTGGCTTTTCTTGAACGAATTTCATGATCTTCCTTGGATTCTTCCTCATTTTCTGCCTCCTGTTCTTTCAAATCATCAGTTAATTTGTATGACCACCGAGGAACCCTTTTATGGATTTCTTCTATTCCAATAGATTTATTTCTAATTATTGTTTGATCATTTGGATCAGTTGTAATTACATCGAATACCCATTTTAAAGCTTTTGTTTGATTTTCAAAATCAATTCTTGTTTGCTCTCTCAATAAAGAATATTTTTTAAAATGCAAAATGGGTGCAGGCTCAAAAGGAAATTCTTTGATTGAGGTTAAGGAATTACCAATATAATTCAGTAATGATTCCCTATCAGGCGGATTCTTTTGATGTTCAAATTTTCTGGAATAATTAGAATTATTAGGAAGTAGCCCATAAATCTTATTTATCCAATTGATTTCTATGGAATCCTCCGTATCTGTAGAAGTGATTAAATCATTCATGATCATATGTGAATAGAATTTTTTTATTGTTCCACGATATGGTCCCCTCAAAAAGGGGTCATACGTTTTGGGCAAGTATTTTTGTTCGTTTTCATCATTGCATAATCTGGTCCTTTTTTCGAGCATATCCAGAGCAAGAAATCCCTTTTCTTTTTCTAGAGCTTTTGTTCGACTTATTAATTCATTGTTCAAGTTGTACTT